TAAAGGATTCAATGCAGACTTTGATGGGGATCAAATGGCTGTTCATGTACCTTTATCTTTGGAAGCGCAAGCGGAGGCTCGTTTACTTATGTTTTCTCATATGAATCTCTTTTCTCCGGCTATTGGAGATCCCATTTCGGTACCAACCCAAGATATGCTTATTGGACTCTATGTATTAACGATCGGGAATCGTCGAGGTATTTGTGCAAATAGGTATAATCCATGGAATCGCATAAACTATCAAAATGAAACAGTTAATGATTATAAGTATAAATATACTACGAAAGAGAAAGAGCCCTATTTTTGTAGTTCCTATGATGTACTTATAGTTTATCAGCAGAAACGAATCAATTTAGATAGTCCTTTGTGGCTTCGGTGGCGACTAGATCAACGTGTCATTGCCTCAAGAGAAGTTCCTGTCGAAGTTCAATATGAATCTTTGGGTACCTATCATGAAATTTATGGGCACTATCTAATAGTAAGACATATAAAAAAACAAACCCTTTGTATATACACCCGAACCACTGTTGGTCATATTTCTTTTTCTCGAGAAATAGAAGAAGCCATACAGGGGTTTTGTCAGGCCTACTCATACGGTACCTAAGCTAAGGAATTATGTAATACCGCGGGAATTTGGATCTCTCCGGTTCAACTGGAATCATAATTCCTTAATTTCTACATGAATCGAGATCCAGTAAAGGAGGTCTTCGAATCACTGACTCAAACCCATTGGCGAATCCTACTCAGCGCAATAGAGAAGTACTTATGGCAGAATGGGCTGATCTGTTCTTTTACAATAAAGCGATAGATGGGTCTGCCATGAAACGACTTATTAGCAGATTAATAGATCACTTCGGAATGGCATATACATCGCACACCCTGGATCAAGTAAAGACTCTGGGTTTCCAGCAAGCCACTGCTACATCCATTTCATTAGGAATTGATGATCTTTTAACAGTACCTTCTAAGGGGTGGCTAGTCCAAGATGCTGAACAACAAAGTTTCATTTTAGAAAAGCACCATCATTATGGGAATGTACACACAGTAGAAAAATTACGCCAATCCATTGAGATATGGTATGCTACAAGTGAATATTTGAGACAAGAAATGCATCCTAATTTTAGGATGACTGATCCTTCTAATTCAGTCCATATAATGTCCTTTTCGGGAGCTAGAGGAAATGCATCTCAGGTACACCAATTAGTAGGTATGAGAGGATTAATGTCGGATCCCCAAGGACAAATGATTGATTTACCGATTCAAAGCAATTTACGCGAAGGACTTTCTTTAACGGAATATATCATTTCCTGCTACGGAGCCCGCAAAGGAGTTGTGGATACTGCTGTACGAACATCAGATGCTGGATACCTCACGCGTAGACTTGTTGAAGTAGTTCAACACATTGTTGTACGTAGAACAGATTGTGGCACTACCCGAGGCATTTCCGTGAGTCCTAGAAATGGGATGACGGAAAGAATTTGGGTCCAAACACTAATTGGTCGTGTATTAGCATACAATATATATATGGGCCTACGTTGCATTGCTGCTCAAAATAAAGATATTGGGGTTGGACTTGTCACTCGATTCATAACCTTTCGAACACAACCAATATATATTCGAACCCCCTTTCTTTGCAGGAGTATATCTTGGATCTGTCGATTATGTTATGGTCAGAGTCCCACTCATGGCGACCTGGTCGAATTAGGAGAAGCAGTAGGTATTATTGCGGGTCAATCAATCGGCGAACCGGGGACTCAACTAACATTAAGAACCTTTCATACCGGTGGAGTATTCACAGGTGGTACTGCAGAACATGTACGAGCTCCTTTTAAGGGAAAAATCAAATTCAATGAGGATTTGGTTCATCCCACACGTACACGTCATGGGCATCCTGCTTTTCTATGTTATATAGACCTGTATGTAACTATTGAGAGTCACGATATTCTACATAATGTGAATATTCCACCCAAAAGTTTTCTTTTAGTTCAAAATGATCAATATGTAGAATCAGAACAAGTGATTGCTGAGATTCGCGCTGGAACATCCACTTTCAATTTTAATAAAGTTAAAGAGAAAGTTCGAAAACATATTTATTCTGACTCAGAGGGAGAAATGCACTGGAGTACCGATGTGTACCATGCACCTGAATATAAATATGGTAATGTTCATCTCTTACCCAAAACAAGTCATTTATGGATATTATCAGGAGCTCTGTGCAGATCCAGTATAGTGCCTTTTTCGCTCCACAAGGATCAAGATCAAATGAATGTTCATTCTGTTGAACGGAGATCTATTTCTGACCTCTCCGTGACTAATGATCAAGTGAGACACAAATTGTTTAGTTCGAATCCTTACGGTAAAAAGGGGGGGGTTCTTGATTATTCAGGACCTGATCGAATCATATCCAACGGTCATTGGAATTTCATATATCCTACCATTCTCCACGAGAATTCTGATTTATTGGCTAAGAGGCGAAGAAATAGATTTATCATCCCATTCC